TGATCGAGACTTCTTTTTACTTAGGCCAAAAAATGCCGAATTTAACATTCTTTATTAAAGTAAGTATGATGGGGTAATATGGGACAAAAAATAAATCCACTTGGTTTCAGACTTGGTACAACCCAAAGTCATTATTCCCTTTGGTTTGCACAACCAAAAAATTATTCTGAAGGTCTACAAGAAGATCAGAAAATAAGGGAGTGTATCAAAAATTATGTACAAAAAAATACGAGAACATCGTCGGGTGTTGAAGGAATTGCACGTATAGAAATTCAAAAACGAATTGATTTGATACAAGTAATAATTTCTCTGGGATTTCCAAAATTATTAATAGAAAATAAACCACGAGGAATCGAAGACCTAAAAATAAATGTACAAAAAGAATTGAATTGTGTGAACCGAAAACTCAACATTGCTATTACACGAATTGCAAAACCTTATGGGCATCCTAATATTCTTGCTGAATTTATAGCCGGACAATTAAAGAATCGGGTATCATTTCGAAAAGCAATGAAAAAAGCTATTGAATTAACCGAACAAGCTGATACAAAAGGAATTCAAATACAAATAGCAGGCCGTATCGATGGAAAAGAAATAGCACGTATCGAATGGATAAGAGAAGGAAGGGTTCCTCTTCAAACCATTCGCGCGAAAATTGATTATTGTGCCTATACCGTTCGAACTATATATGGGATATTGGGTATCAAAATTTGGATATTTATAGACGAGAAACAATAATCCTTTCCTTGTCTTTCTATTTCGTTTTAAGAATGGAACAAAAAATGACAAATTTTTCATTTGTTTTTTCCATCCTTAATTATAATTTTGAATCCCATAAGGTTAAATAAAAATTTGATTGACCCTTTTTTTATATTGCTATGCTTAGTGTGTGACTCGTTGGTTTTTGTTAGAATTAAGCCCTAAAAAAGTAAGAACCCTAAGAACCCATAATATGAAGTATGAACTAATAACTATAGAACTAATAACCAACTCATCGCATCACATTATCTGGATCCAAAGAAGCAGTCAAGATATGGTATTTTAGTCCTATCATTGGAGCAACTGACTTTTTTTAGCATAAACACTAAATCTAATAAATTGTTAAGCAAAAAAAATATAAAAAGATGCGGATAAATGGAAAGGTGAAAGAAAGAAAAAAACGACTATAAAAGATATATGATTCCAATATAATATGTAAGGTCTTTGAAGCATCTCATAAACGACAATGTAATAAAGCATCAATATAGATTCACACATATATAATTTAATTAATTATATGATACGAATCTGTTCATAGAAAAAACGTATGAGCTTCGAACCAATAAAGACTAAGGTAGTTGGCTCAAGAATAAATTTCATGACGAGCTCCGTTGTAGAATTCAGACCTAACCATTAATCAAGAAGCGATGGGAACGACGGAACCTGTGAATACATAAGATTCACTTTAAAATGAATCCTAATTATTTAGTGGAAAGGATGGTGGAATGAACCAGAAACAAATTCATATATTATGAAAAATGATAAAAACTCTATAACTCAAACTGAAATAGAGATTGAAAGAGTCAATATTCGCCCGCGAAAATTCCTTTTTTTTTTCATTTTCATATTGGATTGCTAAAATATATATAATTTAGTTTTATACCCAAATAGAAAATATCTAATAAATTGAATTAGATAAATCCCTAAGAATCTCTCGATTCAGTGGATTAGTTCGTGTATATCTTCTTAATTTAAAATTGAATTTAAAATTCATTTTTTCATTCGCGAGGAGCCGGATGAGAAGAAACTCTCACGTCCGGTTCTGTAGTAGAGATGGAATTACGTAAAGAACCATCAACTATAACCCAAAAAGAACCAGATTCCGCAAACAACATAGAGGAAGATTGAAGGGAATATCTTATCGCGGGAATCATATTTGTTTCGGAAAATATGCTCTTCAGGCACTTGAACCTGCATGGATCACGTCTAGACAAATAGAAGCGGGACGACGAGCAATGACACGAAATGCACGCCGCGGTGGAAAAATATGGGTACGTATTTTTCCAGACAAACCAATTACAGTAAGGCCCGCGGAAACACGTATGGGTTCAGGGAAGGGATCCCCCGAATTTTGGGTAGCTGTTGTCAAACCAGGTCGAATACTTTATGAAATAGGTGGAGTAGCAGAAAATATAGCCCGAAGGGCTATCTCAATCGCGGCATCCAAAATGCCTATACGAACTCAATTCATTATTTCAGGATAGGAACGTAAACCCAAAGGAAATAGATCTTTTGTTTTGAATAAAAACAACCAGAGGTTTTTTTGGCCAAACAATATTTCTTTTTAGTGCTTTGCATTTTTTTGCATTGAAGGAACAGATAAAAAAATATGATTCAACCTCAGACCTATTTGACTGTAGCAGACAACAGCGGGGCTCGAAAATTGATGTGTATTCGAATCATAGGAGCTAGCAATCGTCGATATGCTCGTATTGGTGATGTTATTGTTGCTGTGATCAAAGAAGCAATACCCAATTCGCCTTTAGAAAGATCAGAAGTGATAAGAGCTGTAATTGTGCGTACCTGTAAAGAACTCAAACGCAGAAACGGTATGATACTAAGATATGATGACAACGCTGCAGTTATCATTGATCAAGAAGGAAATCCAAAAGGAACTCGAGTTTCTGGTGCAATTGCCCGGGAATTGAGAAAAAACTTTACTAAAATAGTTTCATTAGCTCCTGAGGTATTATAAGAAATAGGATTTTTGAATGAGTTTATAGTAGACTGTGTATCACGTATATACCTTTAGTTTTGAATAAATAAAAAAAAATGAAAAACTAAAACAAACATGTTGATTATATCCAAATTTTGGAAAACCGCCGATTATGGGTAGAGACACTATTGCTGATATAATAACCTCTATACGAAATGCTGACATGAATAGAAAGGGAACGGTTCGAATAGCATCTACTAACATCACCGAAAACATTGTTAAAATACTTTTACGAGAGGGCTTTATTGAAAACGCGAGAAAACATCAAGAAAGAAACAAATATTTTTTGGTTTTAACTCTTCGACATAGAAGAAATAGGAAAGGACCATATAAAAATACTTTCTATTTAAAAAGGGTCAGCCGACCTGGTCTACGAATCTATTCTAACTATCAAAAAATTCCTAGAATTTTAGGCGGAATGGGGATTGTAATTCTTTCTACCTCTCGCGGTATAATGACAGATCGGGAGGCTAGACGAGAAGGAATTGGCGGAGAAATTTTATGTTATATATGGTAACCCCTCTAATATCCAAATTGGATACACAATTTCCTATTTGTGAACAAAAAAAAACCAAAGGGCAGGTTATCTAATATTTATCCTCTATTAGGTTTAGTTAGTTGATATTTTAAAAGGATTTTGCCTGTAATGAAAGCATCAAAACGAATTCATAAAGGTTTGATTACTGACTCACTCCCTAAGGATATGTTCTAAGTTAGTTTAGATAATGAAGTGAAGATCTGATTATAGGTATAGGTTATGTTTCAGGAAGGATGTGGCGGAATTCTATACGAATTCCTACCGGGAGATAAGGTTAAAATTGAATGAAGTAAGCCATTATGATTCAGCGAGAGGTCGGAAATTTTATAGGCTCCCCACCAAGGCTTCAAATGATTAAGTGGTTTTTCAACTTCACTACTCCTTACTCGCGAGAATACAATTCAAGATTTTAAAGATCAAGAAACTTTTTTTCTTCCAAGAAATAGATTCAGAATTTAAAGCAATAATAAAGCAAGGAATGATAAATATGAAAATAAGGGCTTCTGTTCGTCAAATTTGTGAAAAATGTCGATTGATCCGCAGACGGGGACGAATTATAGTAATTTGTTCTAACCCAAAACATAAACAACGACAGGGATAACCATTCAATTATACTAAATATACTAAAACAAAAAGATACTTTCTAAAACGAAAAGATTTGAACAAATGAAGAATTTGTTTTGACATGAAATGGATATATCCATATATTTTTGACTCATATTTATGAAATAATAAAATATGGCAAAACCTATACCAAAAATCGGTTCACGGAGAAATGGGCGTATTAGTTCGCGTAAGAATGCACGTAAAATACCAAAAGGCATTATCCATGTTCAAGCAAGTTTCAACAATACCATTGTGACTGTTACAGATGTACGAGGTCGGGTGATTTCTTGGGCTTCCGCCGGTACTTGTGGATTCAAGGGTACAAAAAGAGGGACACCATTTGCGGCTCAAACAGCCGCAGGAAATGCTATTCGTACAGTGGGGGAGCAGGGTATGCAACGAGCAGAAGTCATGATAAAGGGTCCGGGTCTCGGAAGGGATGCAGCATTACGAGCTATTCGTAGAAGTGGTATATTATTAAGTTTCGTAAGAGACGTAACCCCTATGCCACATAATGGCTGTAGACCTCCTAAAAAAAGACGTGTGTAAAAAGTAAAAAAAAACCATTCAAGAAATTTCAAGAGAAATAAATGATTCAAAGATATGATCAAATTTTTATAATATTACTATGGTTCGAGAGAAAATAAGAGTATCTACTCGAACACTGCAGTGGAAGTGTGTTGAATCAAGAACAGATAGTAAATGTCTTTATTATGGGCGCTTTTTTCTTTCTCCACTTATGAAAGGTCAAGCTGACACAATAGGCATTGCGATGCGAAAAGCTTTACTTGGAGAAATAGAAGGAACATGTATTACACGTGCAAAATCTGAAAAAATACCACATGAATACTCTACCATAGTAGGTATTCAAGAATCAGTCCATGAAATTTTAATAAATTTGAAAGAAATTGTATTGAGAAGTAATCTATATGGAACTTGTGAGGCGTCTATTTGTGTTAGGGGCCCTAAATGCGTAACTGCTCGGGATATCATTTTACCGCCTTATGTAGAAATAGTTGACACTACACAACATATAGCTAACTTGACGGAACCAATTGATTTGTGTATTGGATTAGAACTCGAGCGAAATCGAGGATATCG